AACAGGCATGAATACAGCATCTATAGGATAACTTCCATCTTGAAAGGTATGTGGCATTTTGATAAGATATCCCCGATTTCTCTCGATTTCTAATCCAATACACAAATTAATGGGTTCTGCTAAGCTAGCTATATGTTGTGTATTGTCGACGATTTCCACATAAGGCGGTAAGATCATATCTTGAGCAGTTACATATCCAGGGCCCATGGCGCAAATCGACGCGCTACAAGTTCCATATAGATTACTTCTCAATACAATTTCTTTCAAATTCATTATAATTTCGTGGACCGATTCTTGAATACCCGTTATAGTCGAATATTCATGCGGGACATTCTCAGATTTTACGCGTGTGATACATGTTCCTTCTATTTCTCCAAGCAAAGCTCTTCTCATCGCAATGCCTATTGTGTCGGCCTGTCCTTTCATAAGTGGAGACAGAATAAAGCGCCCGTAATAAAGACGTTTACTGTCTGTTCTGGATTCAACACACTTCCACTGCAGCGTCCGAGTAGATACTGTTACTTTCTCTCGAACCATAGTAATAATATTTTATTTGATTTAATTATTTATTTCTCTTGTTTCTCTTGAAATTTCTTCACTCTTCATTTCTACACACGTCTTTTTTTGGGGGGTCTACAGCCATTATGTGGCATGGGGGTTACATCCCGCACAAAAGTTAATAGTATACCACTTCTACGAATAGCTCGTAATGCGGCGTCTCTTCCGAGACCGGGACCTTTTATCATGACTTCGGCTCGTTGCATACCTTGATCTACTACTGTACGAATAGCATTTGCCGCTGCAGTTTGAGCGGCAAAGGGCGTCCCCCTTCTCGTACCCTTGAATCCACAAGTACCGGACGAGGACCAGGAAACGACCCGACCCCGTACATCTGTAACGGTGACAATAGTATTATTGAAACTTGCTTGAACATGAATAACTCCCTTTGGTATTCTACGTGCACTTTTACGTGAACCAATACGTACATTTTTACGTGAACCAATTCTCGGTATAGCTTTTGCCATATTGTAGCATCTCATAAATATGAGTCAGAAATATATGGAATATATCCATTTGATGTCAAAACAGATTCTTTATTTGTACGTTTATTCCTTTGGTGAGTCTGATTATCCTTGTCTTTGTTTATGTCTCGGGTTAGAGCAAATTACTCTAATGCGCCCCCGTCTGCGGATTAGTCGACATTTTTCACAAATTTTACGGACGGAAGCTCTTATTTTCATATTTTTCATTCCTTATCTTAATTCTGAATCTACTTCTTGGTAGAAAATAAGTTTCTTGCAATTTTTCATCTCGAATCGTATTGAATAAAAACCACCTAATCTTTCGAATCCTTGTTTCGGAGTCGATAAATTATACGTCCTCTAGTTGAATCATAACGACTTACTTCAATTTTGACTTTATCTCCTGGCAGTATCCGTATAAAACTACGTCGGATCTTTCCTGAAACATAACCTATAATCAGATCTTCATTATCTAACCGAACCCGGAACATGCCATTGGGAAGCGATTCGGTAATTAAACCCTCATGAATCCATTTTTGTTCTTTCATTTCAGGTAAAGCCCCCTTGAAGTATCAACTAATGTAAGAGAAACGATATTAGACAACTCACCCCTTTCTTTTTTTTTTACAAATAGGAAGAGGTTTCGGATCCCATTTGGATATTAAAAGGATTACCATATATAACATAAAATTTCTCCGCCGATTCTTTCTAGTCGAGCCTCCCGGTCTGTCATTATACCTCGAGAAGTAGAAAGAATTACAATCCCCATTCCACCTAAAATTCTAGGAATTCGTTGAGAGTTAGAATAGATTCGTAGACCGGGTCGGCTGATCCGTTTTAAATTTAAAAAATTTCTACAGGTATGGGGTCTTTTCCTATTCCTTCTATTATGTCGTAGGGTTAAAACCAAAAAATTTTTGTTTTTTTCTCGATGTTTTCGGACGTTTTCGAGAAAACCTTCTCGGAAAAGTATTTTAACAATATTTTCGGTAATATTAGTAGATGCTATGCGAACAACTCTTTTTCTATCCATATCCGCATTTCGTATAGAGGTTATTATCTCAGCAATAGTGTCTCTACCCATGATGAAGTAAAATTTTTGGTGCCTCAAAATTGGATCTAATTAACATGTTTTTTTATTGGTTTATGAATATGAATTTTTCAAGGTATATGCGTGAGACATAATCTAGGAATTAATCTAGTTCTTAATCTATTTATCTATTTCTTTTCAAAGATCCCAAAGATATCAGGCTCCCATTTTATAATACCTCGGGAGCTAATGAAACTATTTTAGTAAAATTGAATTGTCTCAATTCGCGGGGGATTGCACCAAAAATTCGAGTTCCTTTTGGATTTCCTTCTTGATCAATCACAACTGCAGCATTGTCATCATATCGTATTATCATACCGCTGTCACGTTTAAGTTCTTTACAGGTACGAACAATTACAGCTCTTACTACTTCTGATTTTTCTAGGGGCATGTTTGGTACTGCTTCTTTGATCACAGCAACAATAACGTCACCAATATGAGCATATCGGCGATTACTAGCTCCTAGGATTCGAATACACATTAATTTTCGAGCCCCGCTGTTATCCGCTACATTTAAATGGGTCTGAGGTTGAATCATATGAAGTTTTGAGTCTATTCTTCCACTGCAAAGGATGAAGAAAATAAAAGAAATATTGTTTGTCAAAAAAAAGAAACCTGCGGTTTTCTTTCATTCCCAAGACTCATTTGTGTTGGTTCTACATTTTTATCCCGAAATAATAAATTGAGTTCGTATAGGCATTTTGGATGCTGCTATTAAAATCGCCCTTCTAGCTATATTTTCAGTTACTCCGCCCATTTCATATAGTATTCGCCCGGGTTTAACAACAGCTACCCAATATTCAGGGGATCCTTTCCCCGAACCCATACGTGTTTCGGCGGGTCTTATTGTAACTGGTTTGTCTGGAAATATACGGACCCATATTTTTCCACCACGGCGTGCATTTCGTGTCATTGCTCGTCGACCCGCTTCGATTTGTCTAGATGTGATCCAAGCAGGCTCAAGCGCCTGAAGAGCATATTTACCGAAACAAATATGATTACCTCGATAAGATATTCCCTTCATTCGTCCTCTATGTTGTTTACGGAATCTAGTTCTTTTGGGGTTATAATTGATGGTTGTTTCGGAAGTCCATCTCTACTACAGAACTGGACGTGAGAGTTTCTTCTCATCCAGCTCCTCGCGAATAAAAGGATTCAAAATGGAATTGCAATTAATTTGCATAGATATTAGAACATTTTTAGAAAAAATTGGATAAAAAATCGTTTTTTTTTTTTGGAACGTCCTATTAAATCTTTATTTTCTTTTGTCTTTTATCCAGGTTTACCAATTCAAATTCAAAAAAAATTATCGCGGGCGAATATTGACTCTTGCAATCTCTATTTCAGTCCTAGCACTTGTTCGTCATTTCTCCGAATAGATGAATTGATTTCCGGTTCATTTCGCCATCCCAACGAGTGAATCATTAAGATTCATTTGTTCAATAAAATCTTTTGCATTCACAGGTTCCTTCGTCCCCACCACTTCGTACTAAATGGTTAGGTCAGAATTCTACAACGAAGCTTCTAATCCAATTTATCCTTGAGTCAATCTTCTTAGTCTTTATTGGCTCGAAGCTCTTGAGTTTTTTCTTCTATAATCTATAAGAAGGATTCATTTAATATTTCATTATGGATGAATCAATTAGTATTGATGCTTTATTACACTGTCTTTTATGAGAGGACTCCTAGACCTTACATATTGGAATTCTATATCATTGATACTTTTTTCTTTCTTTCTCTCACCCTTCCATTTATCCACACTCTTGTTCTGTATTTTGTTTTAAACTTAGAATTCATTAAAGTTTAATTGTAAAAAAATTTCAGTTGCTACAAAGATATGACCGATTTGGCATATCTTGACAGGTTCTTTAGATCCAGATAATATGAAGCGATGGGTTGGTTTTCATACTACTGGGCCGGTCTTTTTTTAATCCCAACCCCCTAAAACCAACGAGTCACACACTAAGCATAGCAATTATATCAAAACAAAAGGTCAATCTAATTTTTATTCAACCCTATAGAATTAAAAGAATTAAAGAATTCGGAATTTGTTTGATTGGCCAGAAAAAGAATGAATGAGTTTCCCCCTTTTTGTTCTATCGACGGAAAAACAATGAAAGTTTTGTTATTCCTCTCCCTTGTCTATAAAAATCCAAATTTTGATGCCTAATACCCCATAGATAGTCCGAACTGTATAGGAACAATAATCAATTTTAGCGCGAATGGTTTGTAGGGGAACCCGACCTTCTCTGATCCATTCGACACGTGCAATTTCTTTTCCGTCGATACGCCCTGCAATTTGTACTTGAATTCCTTTTGTATCTGCTTGTTCAGTCAATTCAATAGCCTTTTTCATTGCTTTTCGAAATGAAACTCTATTCTTTAATTGCCCAGCTATAAATTCTGCAAGAATATTAGGATTTCCATAAGGTTTTGCAATTCTTGTGATAGCAATGTTAAGTTTTCGGTTCACATAATGAAATTCGTTTTGTAGATTCATCTGTAATTCTTCGATTCCTCGCGGTCTACTTTCGATTAATAACTTCGGGAACCCCATAAAGATTATGACCTGGATCAAATCGATTCTTTTTTGAATCTCTATGCGGGCAATTCCCTCGGCACCGGAGGATATTCTCATATTCTTTTGAACATAATTTTTGATAAAATCTCTTATTTTTTGATCTTCTTGTAGACCCTCAGAATAATTTTTTGGTTGTGCAAACCAAAGGGAATGATGGCTTTGGGTTGTACCAAGTCGGAAACCAAGTGGATTTATTTTTTGTCCCATACTACCTCACTATTATACGCATCATCATATACCATAGTTGTCTTTTTCCATCTAGGGTTTTTTAACGAATAGAAAGATATCTCTTCATCTTCATCTAAAG